TTGATTGTTTTCCATTTCAATCAAAACAATTTATTAGGAATATTTGGAAAGTTTATATATAGTTATATTCTAAAATGAACTTTTTATCGAGCAAGCATAAAAAATGACTTAGATCATTTTTTATCAAACTACATACCCTTTAACAGATTTTTGACTAGTCTCATTCAAGTTTTAAAGTTTAGGTGTATTTTTTTTTTTTTTTTTTCAGCTTTTACTAAAAAAAGACTCAATTTATTAGGCAAAAGTTTACAAGGTATTTTATTACATGTAAATTACATGTAAATAAAATATAGAATGACTACAATAAAGGTGTTTTAGGTTCTTTATTTCTTTTGATTTCTATCCCATAGCAGATGAGATATAAACAACGAGAACTAAGAGTTCCAAACCAAAAATTTTTGGTTTTACAAAGAGTGTATGGAAAAATTTTGTTATTTTGAGTCATTTTTGATAAAATTTTCACAGATCTTTGACGTATCTAGATTTCTATTAAGAGAATCTTTTAGAAAAAAAAATAGATAATAAATAAGATAAGAAATAATAATTCGTTTTGAACAATAGATGTCTTTCACATCCAACTATAACAAGGACTAACTTCTTCTTTTTTAAATGGCAGTTCCAAAAAAGCGTACTTCGATATCAAAAAAGCGTATTCGTAAAAATATTTGGAAAAGGAAAGGATATTGGGCGGCATTAAAAGCTTTGTCATTAGGGAAATCTCTTTCTACCGGGAATTCAAAAAGTTTTTTTGTACGACAAACAAATAAGTCCTAAAATATTATATTGGAATAATTTGGAATGGATTTGACTAAAAAAATTGGATCAGTAATTTATTAATTTCCTATTAATTAAATTATTATTAAATTAAAGTTAATATAAAATTAACAGTTGGCAGTTCCTATTCTAATCAATATGAAACAGACTCTTAATCGTATAAAAAGAATTCTTCTATAAAAATAAAAAAGAATAATTATTATTTTATAATTATTATTTTATAATTAATATTATAATTTAAAAATAAAATAATAATAATTATATAATAATTAAAATGAATCAATTTTTATTTTATTTAATAGATTGTCATTCAGATTTTGGTGGTGGGGAGTCCTCTTTTCCCCATCGACCTTTACAAGTACAAGAATAAATAATGAAAAAAATTATATTTATCAGGAAGGGCAGATAGAATATTTTTAGTTGAAATTAATTCATTGTTCAAACTAATCCATTCCGTGTTAAAGACTTTTGGATCACTTTCTGACTTCTTCATTTTATTATATATTACTATACTTACTATATTCAATTCAATTTCTTTTCCATATATATCCAATTTTCAGTCCAATCAATAATCCATAAAAGAACTTAATTGTTGAGATATTATGTACAAGTGGCAATTTGGAGTAATCCAAAATAGACATATTTTAGATTCATTGATAAAATTGAGTTTGTGTTTCAAATGGAATTTATTAAATCAGATAAACTAGAAATAATGACAATAAAAGAAAAAGTTTTTTAGTCTATCGAAGAATTATATAGTTGCAAGAGTCGTATTTTAGAATCGGCTAAACTACGTCAAAGGCCTAAAACCAGACACCTTAAAGAAACTACTGAACCTTTATTTCACTCTTTTTTTCTTTACTAAAAAAAACTTATTTGAGTGAATTGACTTGTTCAATCTCGACGATTGAATATAAATAGGTTATTATGAGTTCGAGCAAGCCGCTATGGTGAAATCGGTAGACACGCTGCTCTTAGGAAGCAGTGCTAGAGCATCTCGGTTCGAGTCCGAGTGGCGGCATACCATCTTCTAAAAGATATCAAATGGATCCTATAATAAAATTAAATTAAATTCCCAATTTCTATTTCTTAATTAATACGGGGGGGTACCCCGTTTTTTCATTTTTATGATATTTTCAACTTTAGAGCATATATTAACTCATATTTCCTTTTCTATTGTTTCAATTGTAATTACAATTCATTCGATAAGCTTATTGGGCAATCAAATTAGAAAACCATATTATTCGTCAGAAAAGGGGATGATAGCTACTTTTTTATGTCTAACAGGATTGTTAATAACTCGTTGGATTGATTCGGGCCATTTTCCACTAAGTGATTTATACGAATCATTAATTTTTCTTTCCTGGAGTTTCTCCCTTATTCATATAGTTCCTTATTTCAAAATAAGAAAAAATTATTTAACAACAATAACTGCCTCAAGTACTATTTTTACCCAAGGCTTTGCTACATCGGGTCTTTTAAATGAAATACATAAACCCACAATATTAGTACCCGCTCTACAATCGGAATGGTTAATAATGCACGTAAGTATGATGATATTGAGCTATGCGGCTCTTCTTTGTGGATCATTATTATCAGTAGCACTTCTAGTCATTACATTTAGAAAACTTTTTTATAGTTCTAAAAGCAAGAATTTATTCAAATTAAATGGGGCATTTTCTTTTGGTGAAATCGAATACAAGAATGAAAGAAACAATATTTTTCA